AGAATACGGTATTCTAGATTCATAACCTCTCTCAAGCAAGAGAAAGAAACATCAATTTATTCATGGATATCCACGATATGTTCCCTATGATGACCGGGTTCATGAATTATGGTCAACAAACAGTACGAGCTGCAAGGTACATTGGTCAAAGTTTCATGATTACCTTATCCCACGCGAATCGTTTACCTGTAACTATTCAATATCCTTATGAAAAATCGATCACATCAGAGCGTTTCCGCGGTCGAATCCACTTTGAATTTGATAAATGCATTGCTTGTGAAGTATGTGTTCGTGTATGCCCCATAGATCTACCCGTTGTTGATTGGAGATTGGAAACAGATATTAGAAAGAAACGATTACTTAATTATAGTATTGATTTCGGAATCTGTATATTTTGTGGTAACTGCGTCGAGTATTGTCCAACAAACTGTTTATCAATGACTGAAGAATATGAACTTTCTACTTATGATCGTCACGAATTGAATTATAATCAAATTGCTTTGGGTCGGTTACCAATGTCAGTAATTGGCGATTACACAATTCGAACAATTATGAATTCGACTCAAATAAAAATAGCCACGGATAACCCCCTTGATTCAAGAACGATTACCAATTACTAAGATTCAGTTTTGATCTAAAGAGGCGAAGTTTCTTTCATTTTGGTTGGTTAGTAACTACAAAACATAACTATTGATTGGTGAGAATCACGGCTTGATTTGGATTTAGAATAGATTCATATATCCGTGATGATTTCGAAATATAAAATTTCAACTACTCTTTCGGATACAAAAGCGGGATTGGTCCAATAACTGTATCTACATCAATCCACACCACATTAAGATTCAATTTCATTAGGCATATACAAGAAAAAAAAAAAAGAAAGATAGGGTAACCTCTTTTTTCCTGTCCCGGTCAGTAAGGTCATGAAAATGAAATATTTCAACTTATTTATCTCTTATTTTACACATAATGGATTTACCTGGACCAATACATGATATTCTTTTAGTATTTCTAGGGTCAGGTCTTATATTAGGAGGCCTAGGGGTGGTATTACTTACCAATCCAATTTATTCTGCCTTTTCATTGGGATTGGTTCTTGTTTGTATATCCTTATTCCATATTCCATCTAACTCCTATTTTGTAGCTGCTGCACAGCTCCTTATTTACGTGGGAGCCGTAAATGTCTTAATCGTATTTGCTGTGATGTTCATGAATGGTTCAGAATATTCCAAAGATTTATATCTTTGGACAGTTGGAGATGGAGTTACTTCACTGGTTTGTACAAGTATTCTTTTTTCACTAATTACTACTATCTCAGATACGTCATGGTACGGGATTATTTGGACTACAAGATCAAACCAGATTATAGAGCAGGACCTGACAAGTAACGTTCAACAAATTGGAATTCATTTATCAACAGATTTTTATCTTCCATTTGAACTCATTTCTATAATTCTTTTAGTTGCCTTGATAGGTGCAATTTCTATGGCTCGTCAGTAATAAATACTTAGAATTAGAAATCCAAAATCAAATAAAATAAATAAGGCCGTGTTTTGTTCTGTGTTATCACATCAATTTTCCTTCAGTTCCATTTTGATATTCTATTGTTCATATATTAAATTGAAGGGGTTTGAGTTCGATCCATTACTAATACCTTCTTTTTTCCGTACTTGTTATATTCTAGTCAATCAAATCGGTTAAATTGTATTGTTTTGTTGTTCATATTGAAATCAATCGAGATTGATGAGGAGTTGGTCAATGATGACCGAGCATGTACTTATTTTGAGTGCCTATTTATTTTCTATCGGTATTTATGGATTGATCACAAGCCGAAACATGGTTAGAGCACTTATGTGTCTTGAGCTTATACTGAATGCGGTTAATCTAAATCTCGTAACATTTTCTGATTTATTTGATAGTCGCCAATTAAAAGGAGACATTTTCTCGATCTTTGTTATAGCTATTGCAGCCGCTGAAGCAGCTATTGGGCCAGCTATTGTTTCGTCGATCTATCGTAACAGAAAATCAACTCGTATCAATCAATCGAATTTGTTGAATAAATAGTCGTAATGGTATAAATAAAGACGGATATATATAATATTTACCAATTAGAATTAGCGTGTCGTGTATAACTCGTATGACCATGTTTGATGAAACGTAATAAATCAAAGTATCTTGGCCCTCTCTCATTCTCATGACCAGATACAGAAGTAGATTGATTATTAAATTAAAAAAAAAAAAAAGAATTCTGGTAAACCACCGATTCGTCTGGTGTCTACAATATATGATTCAGTTACTACTGATTTTACCAGATCGAAAATTGATAACGTTCAAAAAATGGATAGATCCAATGTCACATTCAGTAAAGATTTATGATACATGTATAGGGTGTACTCAATGTGTACGAGCCTGCCCCACAGATGTATTGGAAATGATACCTTGGGACGGATGTAAAGCTAAGCAAATTGCTCCTGCTCCAAGAACAGAGGACTGTGTAGGT